GTTAATGTAGCTTAACTAAAAGCGTGGCACTGAAGATGCCAAGATGGGTTGTAAAAAATCCCAATAACACAAAAGCTTGGTCCTGACTTTAACATCAGTTGTAACCCAATTTACACATGCAAGTCTCCGCACCCCTGTGAGAATGCCCTTTAACCCCGAAAGGAAAAAAGGAGCAGGCATCAGGCACACACAATTGTTCAGCCCAAAACGCCTTGCTTAGCCACACCCCCAAGGGAAATCAGCAGTGATAAACATTAAGCAATAAGCGCAAAGCTTGACTTAGTTAGGGTTAACAAGGGCCGGTAAAACTCGTGCCAGCCACCGCGGTTATACGAGGGGCCCAAATTGATGCACTACGGCGTAAAGCGTGATTAAAGACAACTTTACACTAAAGCCAAACACCCCTTGTGCTGTCATACGCTATGGGGGACACGAAGATCAACAACGAAGGTGGCTTTAAAAATCTTGAACTCACGACAGCTAGGATACAAACTGGGATTAGATACCCCACTATGCCTAGCCTTAAACTAAGGTGATAAATTCACAAAACTCACCCGCCAGGGAACTACGAGCAATAGCTTAAAACCCAAAGGACTTGGCGGTGCCTCAAACCCACCTAGAGGAGCCTGTCCTACAACCGATAATCCCCGTTAAACCTCACCCCTCCTTGTCAATTCCGCCTATATACCGCCGTCGCCAGTTTACCTTATGAAAGAATAGCAGTAAGCAAAACGGGCAACACCCAACACGTCAGGTCGAGGTGTAGCGAATGGAGGGGGAAGAGATGGGCTACATTTTCTGGTAACAGAATACTACGGAAAGTGCAATGAAAAGTGCATAGACGAAGGTGGATTTAGCAGTAAAAAGAAACAAGAGAGTTCTTTTGAAACTGGCTCTGAGGCGCGTACACACCGCCCGTCACTCTCCTCGAACATAAAATAACTATACATAAAAACTGGAAAAAAAGAGAGGAGGCAAGTCGTAACATGGTAAGTGTACCGGAAGGTGCACTTGGGATAATTAGGATGTAGCTAAGTAGAAAAGCATCTCCCTTACACTGAGAAGACATTCGTGCAAATCGAATCACCCTAAGCTAGACAGCTAGCCTGAACATAACCATAAATTTCAAATATAAATAAACAAACCACCCCCACACACTAAAACATTCTACCCCCCAAGTATAGGCGATAGAAAAGGCACTCAGAGCAATAGAAAAAGTACCGCAAGGGAAAGCTGAAAAAGAAATGAAATAACACTACAAAGCAAAGAAAAGCAGAGACTAAACCTCGTACCTCTTGCATCATGATTTAGTAAGAAAGCCCAAGCGAAGAGAACTTAAGTTTGACCCCCCGAAACCAGGAGAGCTACTCCGGAGCAGCCCAACGGGGCGAACCCGTCTCTGTGGCAAAAGAGTGGGAAGACTCCCGAGTAGAAGTGATAAGCCTACCGAGCCTGGTGATAGCTGGTTGCTCAGGAAACGAATATAAGTTCGGCCATATGAGATCCTAATTTTGTGAATAAAAAAACAAGGAAACATAAGAGTTAGTCAAAAGAGGTACAGCCCTTTTGAAAAAGGATACAACCTTACACAGGAGGATAAGGATCAAAAACTAAAAGGTACTCCCCTCAGTGGGCCTAGAAGCAGCCACCTGAATAGATAGCGTTAAAGCTCAAGCAGAAAATACCCAACAATAAAAATAAAAAAATCCACACCCCCTATAAATACTGAGCCCCTCTATAGGACTATAGAGAAGATTCTGCTAAAATTAGTAATAAGAGGAACAAACCCCTCTCCTCGCACAAGTGTGAGTTAAATAGGATTAACCGCTAACAACTAACGGACTCATATAGCGAGAATAGCAAAACTATAAAAATGAACAAGAAAACCTTGCCCTAATTACCGTCAACCCAACACAGGAGTGCACCCAGGAAAGACTAAAAGGGAGAGAAGGAACTCGGCAAACCAGGACCCCGCCTGTTTACCAAAAACATCGCCTCTTGCTAACAATGAAGTATTAGAGGTCCCGCCTGCCCTGTGACAGCAATGTTTAACGGCCGCGGTATCTTAACCGCGCGAAGGTAGCGTAATCACTTGTCTTTTAAATGGAGACCTGTATGAATGGCATAACGAGGGTTTAACTGTCTCCTCTCCCCAGTCAATGAAATTGATCTACTCGTGCAGAAGCGGGTATAATAACATAAGACGAGAAGACCCTATGGAGCTTTAGGCAAATGATCAAGCACACCTAGCCCAGTTTTCGAACAAAGCCAGGGAAAACAAAAGCCACTGATCAACATGCCTTCGGTTGGGGCGACCATGGAGGAAAAAAGAGCCTCCAAGTGGAACGGGAAAACCCTTTAACTAAGAGAGACAACTCTAAGCACCAGAAAATCTGACCAAAAATGATCCAGAATTAAACCTGATCAACGAACTGAGTTACCCTAGGGATAACAGCGCAATCCCCTCCCAGAGTCCATATCGACGAGGGGGTTTACGACCTCGATGTTGGATCAGGACATCCTAATGGTGCAGCCGCTATTAAGGGTTCGTTTGTTCAACGATTAACAGTCCTACGTGATCTGAGTTCAGACCGGAGTAATCCAGGTCGGTTTCTATCTATGATCTAACCTACCCCTAGTACGAAAGGACCGGGGTATGGGGGCCTACGAAAAAACAAGCCCCACCCCTATCCGCTGAAAACAAATAAAACGGCAAATGGGGAAGACGTAAATGCCAGAGATAATGGCACGCTAAGGTGGCAGAGCCTGGTAATTGCAAAAGGCCTAAGCCCTTTCTATCGGAGGTTCAAATCCTCTCCTTCAGCTATGAACTCAATCATAGTCCACATTATTAATCCCCTAGCGTACATTATCCCCGTCCTACTAGCCGTAGCCTTCCTAACACTCCTAGAGCGGAAAGTACTTGGCTACATACAACTCCGAAAAGGACCAAATGTAGTCGGCCCATACGGACTCCTACAACCAATCGCCGACGGAGTAAAACTATTCATTAAAGAACCAATTCGCCCCTCAACCGCATCCCCCTTCCTATTCTTGGCTACACCCACCCTAGCTCTGACCCTCGCTCTAACAATATGAGCGCCCATCCCCATACCATACCCGGTAATTAACCTAAACCTAAGCATCCTCTTCGTGCTTGCCCTTTCAAGCCTCGCCGTATACTCAATCCTCGGCTCAGGCTGAGCTTCAAACTCGAAATACGCATTAATCGGAGCCCTCCGAGCTGTAGCACAAACTATTTCCTACGAAGTTAGCCTCGGCCTAATCCTACTATCAGTGATTATTCTAGCAGGAGGATTCAACCTAACCATGTTCAATACTGCTCAAGAGGCTGTATGACTACTAGCCCCAGCCTGACCACTAGCTGCAATATGGTACGTCTCCACATTAGCAGAAACTAACCGAGCCCCATTTGACCTTACAGAAGGAGAATCAGAATTAGTGTCCGGTTTCAACGTTGAGTATGCAGGCGGACCCTTCGCCCTATTCTTTCTTGCAGAATACTCTAACATTTTACTAATAAACACACTATCTACGATCCTATTCCTAGGTGCTGCGCACAACCCAATTATCCCAGAGCTAACGACCATCAATTTGATATTCAAAGCTGCCCTCCTCTCAGTACTATTCTTGTGGGTACGAGCCTCCTACCCCCGATTCCGATACGACCAGCTAATACACCTAGTATGAAAAAATTTCCTCCCACTAGCCCTTGCACTACTAATATGAAACATAGCCCTCCCCATTGCACTAGCAGGGCTGCCTCCACAACTCTAAAGGAAACGTGCCTGAAATAAAAGGACCACTTTGATAGAGTGGATCATGGAGGTTAAAACCCTCTCGCTTCCTTAGGAAAAAGGGACTCGAACCCATGCTCAAGAGATCAAAACTCTTAGTGCTTCCACTACACCACTTCCTAGTAAAGTCAGCTAAATAAGCTCTCGGGCCCATACCCCGAACATGTTGGTTAAACCCCTTCCTTTACTAATGAACCCCTGAGTATTATTTATTCTCATTGCAAGCTTAGGTCTAGGAACCACTATTACATTTGCCAGCTCCCATTGGTTTCTAGCATGAATAGGACTAGAAATCAACACCCTCGCCATCATCCCACTGATAGCCCAGCACCACCACCCCCGAGCCGTAGAAGCCGCAACAAAATATTTCCTAGTACAGGCTGCTGCAGCAGCACTCATACTATTCGCCGCCACATCTAATGCTTGGATACTAGGAGAATGGCACATCCAGCAACTAACCCACCCGCTAGCAACAGCAGCTACAATAATCTCCCTGGCAATAAAAGTCGGACTTGCCCCCACCCATCTCTGGCTACCAGAGGTACTTCAAGGATTAGATCTAACAACAGGACTTGTCCTCTCTACATGACAGAAGCTAGCTCCAATAGCACTAATCTACCAACTAGCTCCTAACGTAGATCATTCATTATTACTAATCATTGGCCTCTCATCGGCCTTTATCGGGGGATGAGGGGGCTTGAACCAAACACAACTACGGAAAATCCTAGCATACTCCTCAATCGCCCACATAGGGTGAATAATCATTGTACTAAAATATGCTCCGACCCTGATACTTCTTAGCCTCATAATTTACATTGTCATAACATCCACTGTATTCATAGCCCTGAAGACCGTCTCATCAACAAGCCTAGCCACCCTCGCAACAGTATGAACAAAATCCCCAATTCTAGCAACTATTACCATGCTAACCATATTATCACTGGGGGGCCTTCCTCCCCTTACAGGGTTCATGCCAAAATGAATAATTTTACAAGAACTAACCAAACAAACTCTACCTACAACGGCCACTATCATAGCGCTAGCCGCACTACTCAGCCTATTCTTCTACCTACGACTCTGCTACAACATAACGCTGACATCCGGCCCAAACACAAACAACAACAAGGCCCCCTGACGTTTTAAAACAACAACAACCATCACCCCTCTTCCAATCATAGCCACCATATCACTAATAATACTCCCGCTAACCCCCACTATTATAGCACTACTAACATAGAGACTTAGGATAACCAGACCGAGGGCCTTCAAAGCCCTAAGTGGGAGTGAAACCCTCCCAGCCTCTGCTAAGACCTGCGGGACTCTATCCCACATTAATTGAATGCAAATCAAACGCTTTAATTAAGCTAAGGCCTTAATAGATGGGAGGGCCTCGATCCCTCAAAATCCTAGTTAACAGCTAGGCGCCAAAACCAGCGGGCATCCATCTACTTCCCCGAAGATCGGGGAGGGGAAGTTCCGGCAGGGGTTAACCTACACCGCCAGGTTTGCAATCTGGTGTGCCACTTACACCACAAAACTTGGTAAAAAAAGGAATTAAACCTCTGTTTGTGGGACTACAGCCCACCGCCTGGGCACTCGGCCATTTTACCTGTGGCAATCACTCGATGATTTTTCTCTACCAACCATAAAGACATTGGCACCCTATATCTCGTATTTGGTGCCTGAGCTGGCATAGTAGGAACAGCACTAAGCTTGCTTATTCGAGCTGAGCTGAGTCAACCCGGGGCTCTACTAGGTGATGATCAAATTTACAATGTCATCGTAACAGCCCATGCCTTTGTAATAATCTTCTTTATAGTAATGCCCGTAATAATTGGTGGCTTCGGAAACTGACTCATCCCTTTAATAATTGGAGCCCCTGATATAGCCTTTCCACGAATAAATAATATGAGCTTCTGACTACTGCCCCCGTCTTTCCTACTACTATTAGCCTCCTCCGGGGTAGAAGCGGGGGCTGGTACTGGGTGGACGGTCTACCCCCCACTAGCAGGCAACCTGGCACATGCTGGAGCTTCAGTCGACCTAACCATCTTTTCCCTCCATCTGGCAGGAGTATCATCAATTCTAGGTGCAATTAACTTTATCACGACAATTATCAATATGAAACCTCCAGCTATTACACAATATCAAACGCCCCTATTCGTTTGAGCAGTCCTAGTCACTGCAGTTCTACTTCTGCTTTCCCTACCAGTTCTGGCAGCCGGCATTACGATACTCCTAACTGATCGAAACCTTAATACAACATTCTTCGATCCGGCGGGGGGTGGAGACCCGATTCTATACCAACACCTCTTCTGATTCTTCGGCCATCCTGAGGTGTATATTTTAATTCTACCCGGCTTCGGAATAATCTCTCATATTGTTGCATATTATGCTGGAAAACCCCAACCCTTTGGCTACATAGGAATAGTTTGAGCTATAATAGCAATCGGCCTACTAGGATTCATTGTATGAGCCCATCATATATTTACAGTCGGCATAGATGTAGACACGCGTGCATACTTTACCTCTGCTACAATAATCATTGCAATCCCAACCGGAGTAAAAGTCTTTAGCTGGCTCGCAACTCTTCACGGAGGACAGATTAAGTGAGAAACGCCCCTACTATGAGCCTTAGGCTTCATTTTTCTTTTCACAGTAGGAGGACTAACTGGTATCGTACTAGCCAACTCATCAATCGATATTGTCCTTCATGATACCTACTATGTCGTAGCACACTTCCACTACGTCCTATCGATAGGAGCAGTATTTGCGATTATAGGCGGGTTCGTACACTGGTTTCCTCTATTTACAGGTTACACCCTACACGACACCTGAACTAAAATTCACTTCGGCGTGATATTTATTGGTGTAAATCTCACCTTCTTCCCCCAGCACTTTCTAGGCCTAGCTGGAATGCCTCGACGATACTCTGACTACCCAGACGCATACACCCTGTGAAACACGATTTCCTCAATTGGCTCCCTAGTCTCCCTTACAGCTGTAATCTTGTTCCTATTCATCCTCTGAGAGGCTTTCGCTTCAAAACGTGAGGTTAAATGAGTAGAACTAACTACAACAAATGTCGAGTGATTACACGGCTGCCCTCCTCCCTACCACACATTCGAAGAACCAGGATATGTTCGAGTACATCCAGCCTGAGACTACAAATTTTGAGATACTAACCCGCTATACGGAAAAATAGTTAAATACTCAAGAAAGGAAGGAATCGAACCCCCATAAGACGGTTTCAAGCCGACTACATAACCAGTCTGTCACTTTCTTTTAATAAGATGCTAGTAACAAAAATTACACCACCTTGTCGAGGCGGAGTTGTGGGTTAAACCCCCGCGCATCTTAATGGCACATTCCGCTCAACTAGGATTCCAAGATGCAGCTTCACCAGTAATGGAGGAGCTGCTTCACTTCCACGACCACGCACTAATAATTGTATTCTTAATTAGCACCCTTGTCCTTTATATTATCGTAGCCATGGTTACCACCACTCTAACAGATGCTTATATTTTAGACTCACAAGAGATCGAGATTGTCTGAACTATCCTACCAGCAATTATTCTAATCTTAATTGCACTCCCCTCACTACGAATTCTCTACCTAATAGACGAGATCAATGACCCGCACCTTACAATTAAAGCAATTGGTCACCAATGATACTGAAGCTATGAGTATACAGATTACGCAGACCTAGGGTTCGACTCATATATGGTTCCCACCCAAGACCTAACTCCGGGCCAATTCCGCCTACTAGAAACGGACCATCGTATAGTTGTCCCCATAGAAGCCCCAGTACGAGTACTAGTAACAGCAGAGGACGTCCTCCACTCATGAGCAGTTCCAGCACTTGGAGTAAAAATAGACGCAGTACCAGGACGACTGAACCAAACAGCATTTATCGCAGCTCGACCAGGGGTCTACTATGGACAATGCTCCGAGATCTGCGGTGCAAACCACAGTTTTATGCCCATCGTAGTCGAAGCAGTCCCCCTACAACATTTTGAGGATTGATCATCTACAATACTTGAAGATGCCTCATCAAGAAGCTAAATAGGATGTAGCGTTAGCCTTTTAAGCTAAAAACTGGTGATTCCGACCACCCTTGGTGATATGCCTCAATTAAACCCCGCCCCCTGACTCATAATCCTAATCTTCTCATGATTAACATTTCTCCTAATCGCACCCATTAAAGTAATATCTCACACATTTAATAACGACCCTAACCCTGAAACTACGAAAGACACAACAACAAGCCCCTGAAACTGACCATGGCATTAAACTTCTTCGACCAATTCATAAGCCCCACGTTCATCGGTATCCCCCTAATAGGCCTCGCCCTTATCCTCCCCTGAACACTATATCCGACCTGCACCTCTCGATGGCTGAACAACCGACTCCTAACCCTGCAAGGGTGATTTATTAATCGATTTACACAACAAATCTTTACACCATTAAAACCCAACGGCCATAAATGAGCAGCATTACTCACACCACTAATACTCTTTCTCATCACAATAAACCTACTAGGACTCCTTCCCTATACATTTACTCCAACCACCCAACTATCACTGAATATAGGCTTTGCAGTACCCCTATGACTAGCAACAGTAATTATCGGGATACGAAACCAGCCAACAATTGCTCTAGGACACCTACTGCCCGAAGGAACACCTGTTCCCCTGATTCCAGTACTAATTATCATCGAAACAATTAGCCTATTTATCCGTCCACTTGCCCTGGGGGTACGACTTACAGCAAACCTAACAGCAGGACATCTTCTAATTCAACTTATCGCCACTGCAGTCTTTGTACTACTTCCACTTATACCAACTGTAGCTATTCTTACAGCTCTGATTTTATTCTTACTTACTCTACTTGAAGTGGCCGTTGCCATGATTCAAGCCTATGTATTCGTCCTGCTCTTAAGCCTCTATCTACAAGAAAACGTATAATGGCACACCAAGCACACGCATACCACATAGTAGACCCAAGCCCATGGCCCCTGACAGGTGCAGTTGCTGCCTTGTTAGTTACTTCTGGAACCGCAATATGATTTCACTTCCAAACTATAACCCTGTTTACACTAGGAATAGTCCTCATACTACTAACAATATACCAATGATGACGAGACATTGTCCGAGAAGGGACCTTCCAAGGACACCACACGCCCCCTGTACAAAAGGGGCTACGATATGGCATAATCCTTTTTATTACCTCAGAAGTATTCTTCTTCCTAGGCTTCTTCTGAGCATTTTACCACTCCAGCCTAGCTCCAACTCCAGAACTGGGGGCCTGCTGGCCCCCCACAGGAATTACCCCTCTAGACCCATTCGAAGTGCCTCTTCTTAACACTGCAGTGCTTCTAGCCTCCGGCGTGACTGTCACATGGGCCCACCACAGTATCATAGAAGGTGAGCGTAAGCAAGCCATTCAATCCCTCACACTTACCATCCTGTTAGGCTTCTATTTTACCCTCCTGCAAGCGATAGAGTACTACGAAGCACCCTTCACAATCGCCGATGGAGTCTACGGATCAACATTTTTTGTAGCCACAGGATTTCACGGCCTACACGTAATTATTGGCTCAACATTCCTGGCAGTCTGTCTCCTCCGACAAGTAAAATACCACTTCACATCAGGACATCACTTTGGATTCGAAGCTGCAGCATGATATTGACATTTCGTTGACGTAGTATGACTATTCCTTTACGTCTCAATCTACTGATGAGGCTCATAATCTTTTTAGTATCAAACAAATACAAATGACTTCCAATCATTTAATCCTGGTTTAAGTCCAGGGAAAGATAATGAACCCCATCATCTCCATTTTAATAATCACCACAACCCTATCGTGCATCCTAATTTTCGTATCCTTTTGACTCCCACAAATAAATCCAGACTCAGAAAAACTCTCCCCATACGAGTGCGGATTTGACCCCTTAGGCTCCGCTCGCCTGCCATTTTCAATACGATTCTTCTTAGTTGCTATTCTATTTCTACTTTTCGACCTAGAAATTGCACTGCTCCTTCCTCTCCCATGAGCAGACCAACTACTAACTACAACCCAAACCCTATTCTGAGCTACATTAATTATCATCCTACTAACTCTCGGACTTGCCTATGAATGAGCCCAAGGAGGCTTAGAGTGGGCTGAATAAGCGATTAGTCTAAAGAAAGACCGCTGATTTCGGCTCAGCAAAACGTGGTTCAAACCCGCGATCGCCTTATGACTCCTGCCCACTTCACCTTCACCCTTGCATTCGCCCTAGGATCATCAGGACTTGCTTTTCATCGTAAACATCTATTGTCTGCCCTCCTATGCTTAGAAGCAATAATACTATCGCTCTATGTAGCCATAGCCCTTTGATCTATTCAAATAGGCTCAAGCGTATTTTCATCAACCCCAATAATACTACTAGCATTCTCTGCCTGTGAAGCTAGCGCAGGCCTCGCTTTACTAGTAGCTACCTCTCGAACTCACGGAACAGACCACCTAAAGGCCCTAAATCTCTTACAATGCTAAAAGTCCTAATCCCCACAATCATAATAATCCCCACAGCTTGAATAGTAAATAAAAAATGACTATGAATAACAGCATCATCACAGGGGCTGACAATTGCAATTATCAGTCTTACATGAATAAAATGAGAAGAAGAAACAGGATGATCCTCATTAAACTCGTACATAGCAACAGACCCGTTATCCACCCCTCTCCTTGTACTCTCTTGTTGACTACTCCCCCTCATAATCATTGCAAGTCAAAACCACATATCAATAGAACCAACCAACCGACAACGAACATTTATTATACTTTTAACCTTTCTACAAGCTTTTCTAATTCTAGCCTTCAGCTCAACAGAAATTATCATATTCTACATTATATTCGAAGCCACACTAATCCCAACACTTATCATTATTACACGCTGAGGAAACCAAGCAGAACGCCTAAATGCAGGTACATACTTTCTGTTCTATACACTAGCAGGCTCACTTCCCCTATTAGTCGCACTACTAATCCTCCAAAAAGACGTAGGAACTCTGTCTATGCTAATCATTCAACACACTGACAAAGAAATAATATCATGAAGCAGCAAGATTTGATGGGTAGGCTGCTTAGTAGCTTTCCTAGTTAAAATACCACTTTATGGTGTACACCTGTGACTCCCCAAAGCACATGTTGAGGCACCAATTGCTGGTTCGATAGTACTTGCTGCAGTGTTACTAAAACTAGGCGGCTATGGGATAATACGAATCTTGACGGTCCTGACCCCCCTTACCAAAGAACTAGCCTACCCCTTTATTATCCTCGCCCTCTGAGGCATTATTATGACGGGATCAATCTGCATACGTCAAACAGACCTAAAATCGATAATCGCCTACTCCTCAGTAAGCCACATAGGTCTCGTAGCCGCAGGTATTCTAATTCAAACACCATGGGGGTTTACAGGAGCAATTATCTTAATAATTGCCCACGGCCTAGTATCTTCAGCACTATTCTGCTTGGCAAACACTAATTACGAGCGAACCCACAGCCGAACCCTCCTTCTAGCACGAGGCCTACAAATAGTACTCCCTCTCATGACTACCTGATGATTCATCGCCTCCTTGGCCAACCTTGCCCTTCCACCAACTCCTAACCTCATAGGCGAACTAATAATTATTACTTCAATATTCAACTGATCAAACCTAACAATCCTACTAACAGGTCTAGGAACCCTAATCACAGCAGGATACTCTATATATATATTCCTGATAACCCAACGAGGCCCAACCCCTAATCATATCATTGGACTAGAGCCCTCACACACCCGAGAACACCTCTTAATTACTCTACACCTGGCACCACTCATCCTTCTAATTGCAAAACCAGAACTTATATGAGGCTGATGCATATGTAAACATAGTTTAATCAAAATCCTAGATTGTGATTCTAGGGATAGAAGATAAAACCTTCTTGTTAACCAAGGAAGAAAGCATCTTAGAGGAGTGCTAATTTTTCTAAGCCATGGTTGAACTCCATGGGTTCCTTAGCCCCTAAAGGATAATAGTTAATCCATTGGTCTTAGGAACCAAAAACTCTTGGTGCAACTCCAAGTAGCGGCTATGCACACCACAGCCCTAATATTTAACTCAACCTTAATCCTCGTCCTAGTAGTACTAGCCTACCCTATTGCCACGACACTAAACCCGCTCCCACCCAAAAAAACCTGAGCCATGGCACAAGTAAAAATAGCAGTACAGCTAGCCTTCCTAATTAGCTTAATACCCCTCTGTATCTTCCTAGACCAAGGAGTAGAAGCAATTACAACAAACTGATCATGAATCAACACAATGACCTTTGACCTCAACATAAGCTTTAAATTTGATCAGTTCTCCATTATCTTTACACCCATTGCATTATACGTAACCTGGTCCATTCTAGAATTCGCCTCCTGATATATGGCAGCAGATCCATACATAAACCGATTCTTTAAATACCTGTTAATCTTCTTGATTGCCATAATCCTCTTAGTTACAGCCAACAACATGTTTCAACTTTTCATCGGATGAGAAGGAGTAGGCATCATATCCTTCCTACTAATCGGCTGATGATACGGGCGAGCGGATGCCAATACCGCAGCCCTGCAAGCCGTCATCTACAACCGCGTAGGTGACATTGGCCTCATCATATCGATGGCATGAATAGCAATAAACTTAAATAGCTGAGAAATTCAACAAATCTTCATCACCTCTCAAAACATGGACCTTACCCTGCCTCTAATAGGCCTAATTCTAGCCGCAACTGGAAAATCTGCCCAGTTTGGGTTACATCCTTGACTGCCAGCAGCAATAGAAGGCCCAACTCCAGTATCTGCCCTATTACATTCAAGTACAATAGTTGTTGCAGGAATCTTCCTTCTAATTCGCCTTCACCCAATTATTCAAAACAATCAAACAGCCCTCACAACATGTCTGTGCCTCGGAGCACTAACAACCCTTTTCACAGCAGTCTGTGCACTAACCCAAAATGACATTAAAAAAATCGTAGCCTTTTCAACATCCAGCCAACTAGGACTAATGATAGTGACCATCGGACTAAACCAACCACAACTAGCATTCTTGCATATCTGCACCCACGCCTTCTTTAAAGCAATATTGTTTCTATGTTCTGGCTCAATCATCCACAGCCTTAATGACGAACAAGACATCCGAAAAATAGGGGGCCTCCATAAAACAATGCCATTCACCTCATCATGCATAACCATTGGAAGCCTAGCCCTAACAGGTACCCCCTTTCTAGCAGGATTCTTCTCAAAAGATGCAATCATTGAAGCCCTAAACACAACCTTTCTCAACGCCTGAGCCCTAACCCTTACTCTACTAGCAACATCCTTCACGGCAGTATACAGCTTCCGAATTGTCTTCTTTGCATCCATAGGACAGCCCCGATTCCTCCCTCTATCCCCTATCAATGAAAACGCCCCCACACTATTAAACCCAATTAAACGGCTCGCCTGAGGAAGTATCGTTGCAGGATTAATTATTACCTCGAACTTTATGCCCTCTAAAACCCAAGTCATAACCATACCCCTCCTATTAAAACTAGGAGCCCTTACCGTCACCATTTTAGGCCTTTTCACAGCCATAGAACTAGCTAATCTAACAAACAAACAACTAAAAACAACCCAAAACCTCACTACTCACAACTTTTCGAACATACTTGGCTACTTCTCACCAACCGTCCACCGAATAATACCCAAACTAATACTAATACTTGGACAAACCGCAGCCACCCAACTAGTAGACCAAACCTGACTAGAAAAAGCCGGCCCTAAAGGAATCGCTACACTACAAATTAGCATGATTAAAACAGTTAATAACCCACAACAAGGACTTATTAAAACTTATCTAGGGGCGTTCCTATTAACTACCGCTATTGCTATCTTAATTATACTACTCACCTAATTGCCCGCAAAGCTCCACGCTCTCGCCCACGAGACAACTCGAGAACTACAAAAAGAGTTAACAATAGTGCCCACCCACAAATCATCAATATCTCCCCCCCTAAAAAATAAATATAAGAAACCCCTCCAAAATCTCCACGTAATGCTGAAAGTGCATGAAACTGGTCTACTACAAAACAGTGCTGCCCCACCCCCTGAACACATAAAAACGCCCCCACAATACACAAGAAGCCATACCCCACCACATACCCCAAAACGGACCAATCCCCTCAAGACTCAGGATAAGGCTCCGCAGCCAAAGCAGCAGAATAAGCAAACACTACTAGCATCCCCCCCAAATAAATTAAAAGCAACACCAAAGAGACAAATGAACCCCCATGCCCTGCCAATACTCCGCAGCCCCCTCCAGCCGCCAACACTAACCCAAGCGCGGCAAAATAAGGAGCGGGATTAGAAGCAACCCCTAAAACCCCCAGAACCAAAAGCACTATAAATAACAAAACAAAATATTCCATAATTCCTACCTGGACTCTAACCAAGACTAGCGATACGAAAAACCGCCGTTGTAATTCAACTATAAGAACCCATTAATGGCAAACCTACGAAAAACCCACCCTATTCTAAAAATTGCTAATGACGCACTAGTAGATCTCCCAACCCCGTCCAACATCTCGGCAATATGGAATTTTGGTTCCCTATTAGGACTTTGCTTGATCACCCAAATCCTTACAGGACTATTCCTTGCTATACACTACACCTCCGATATCTCAACAGCCTTCTCCTCCGTGGCACACATCTGCCGAGACGTAAACTACGGTTGGCTAATTCGAAACCTACACGCTAACGGCGCATCCTTCTTTTTCATCTGCCTATACATACACATCGCCCGCGGACTATACTACGGCTCCTACCTATACAAAGAAACATGAAATATCGGAGTGGTACTTTTCTTACTAGTAATAATAACGGCTTTCGTTGGCTACGTCCTCCCTTGAGGACAAATGTCTTTCTGAGGGGCAACGGTTATTACAAACCTTCTATCCGCCGTACCCTACGTAGGCAATACCCTAGTTCAGTGGATCTGGGGAGGATTCTCAGTAGACAATGCTACTCTTACACGATTCTTCGCATTTCACTTTCTCCTTCCATTCGTGGTTCTCGCCGCAACTGTGCTCCATCTACTCTTCCTCCACGAAACTGGATCCAACAACCCTGCCGGCCTAAACTCGGACGCAGACAAAATCCCCTTCCACCCCTACTTCTCTTACAAAGACTTACTAGGCTTTATTATTATACTTACTGCCCTCACATCACTCGCCCTCTTCTACCCAAACGAGCTAGGAGACCCAGACAACTTCATCCCCGCCAACCCAATAGTTACACCCCCTCACATCAAACCAGAGTGATACTTTCTGTTCGCATACGCCATCCTCCGATCTATTCCCAACAAGCTAGGGGGAGTTCTAGCACTACTATTCTCAATCCTCATTCTTATGCTCGTCCCTTTCCTCCATACCTCAAAACAACGAGCACTGACATTCCGACCTGCCTCTCAAGTACTATTTTGACTCTTGGTGGCTGATATATTTGTATTAACATGAATTGGGGGCATGCCTGTAGAACACCCCTTTATTATCATTGGACAAGCTGCATCCGTGTTGTACTTCACCATATTCTTGGTACTGAATCCTTTAGTCGCTTGAATAGAAAACAAAATATTAAACTGATAGCCGCCCCAGTAGCTTAACTCCAAAGCACCGGCCTTGTAAACCGGAGAATGAAGATTCAAATTCTTCCTGGCGCAATCAGAGAAGAGAGATTCTAACTCTCACCCTTGGCTCCCAAAGCCAAGATCATAAATTAAACTATCCTCTGAGGTCAGACATTATGTCTTACAAGCATTAATTAATATGCAACATTAATGTTTTAAATAATTAAAATGTTAGTTTATAGTAAATATTTTTTTTAAATTTTACATTTTCATGCGGGGAGTACATATTATCCTTTATCTTACATAATGAAGTAGGGACAAAGCCATTCTTTTCCAAAGTCTTAACTTCCAGGACCATACCTGATTTAAAACAGTAAATGTTAGTCTTCAAAATAAGCCATTAGCAAATAACATGGAATTGATTCTTATAACATAAATTGGCTTAAAAACTTAATATCACTCACAGCCATAAAAATCATTTTCATACGTATAATAATAATCTTGACAAAACTAATCTTAACTCAAGGGGGGAACCTATCGGTTTAAATCATGAGCATACTATTAATGAGGGTCAGGGACATTACTCGTGGGGGTAGCACTCAGTGAATTATTACTGGCATTTGGCTCCTATTTCAGGTCCTATAAGACCTTATCTCCCACAATATCCTCCGCACGGCGGCATAGGTTATCGGTGTAAACCATAAAAAGCTTTACCTAACAGGCAAAGCATCCTTCCAAATGCATTTGGTTTTTCTATCTCTCGGGGTTTTTTCCTCAACTTTAACAAGTGTATGAAACCATTAAAAGTAATAAGGTTGTACATTTAGAAGTTGCAAACTAACATTACCTGCGTGTTGGAATGACATTACTCAAGAGCCACACTCGTATATTTCACGTGCATAAGGTATTTTCCCTAAACCAGAAAACACTGAGTATCCCCCCGGAGAATTCTCGTCAAACCCCCCTACCCCCCTAAGTACGGACAAGCCCATTATATCCTGCCAAACCCCAAAAACAGAAAAAGCCGTACTAGGAGGTTGCCCCACCAAAAATTTTAATTATATACATTATTTAAAAATAAAAAAACAATATATAT